CATTCCCGTAGCAATTGGGGTTATGGATTTTCAGTTTATGGGTGGTAGTATGGGATCTGTAGTTGGAGAGAAAATTACCCGTTTGATCGAGTATGCTACCAAAAAATTTATACCTCTTATTATAGTGTGTGCTTCTGGGGGTACACGTATGCAAGAAGAAAGTTTGAGCTTGATACAAATGGCTAAAATATCTTCTGCTTTATACGATTATCAATCAAATAAAAAACTATTTTATGTACCAATTCTTACATACGGGTGGGGTGACGGCCAGTTTTGGTATGTTGGAGGATATCATTATTGCCGAACCCAATGCCTACATTGCATTTGCGGGTAAAAGAGGAATTGAACAAACATTGAATAAAACAGTACCTGAAGGGTCACAAGCGGCCGAGGCTTATTCGATCTAATCGTACCACGTAATCTTTTAAAAAGCGTTCTGAGTGAGTTATTTCAACTCCACGCTTTCTTTCCTTTGAATCAAAATTCAAAGACTATTCAGTTTAATTCGTTTTTTGTAGTAAACGCGTAGTGTAGTTAGTTTATCGGAATCAAAGTAAAAATAAGAAGAATGGGGTTTTCTTTTAAGATCTAATTCTAGAAAGAATTACAAGTTGCATATAATTTTTATTTTTTACTAATATTCATGCTTAAGAATAGGAAAGCCTCTAGAAAAGAATGAATTCTTACTTTTGTGAAATTAGACGAAGTTCATTTTACCTTCTTACGTATGTATTATATAATAAATTCAAATATAGAAAATATAGAATTGTGTATTTTTCTATATCTCTCATTTTTACTAAAAAGCCTAGAAATCTTTCAGTAATTTGCAAAAAACCCTTTATTAAATTAGAAGTAGAAGACAAGAACAAACGAAGAAGAATAAGAAACTCAATTTTCATACATATCTTTCATGTCGAAAGATGAATAAGTCCATTTATTTAGTTCTACATTCCTTGCCTACATTCCTTGCACTTATTATATATAGATATATACTTCGATCTATATTAATTAAAATATAGATATATACTTCGATCTATATTAATTAAAATGAAAGTTTCATAATTACAATAATAGTAATTAGAATCGAATTAATAAAAATTTTCATTCTATAATTAAGATATTAAGATTAAGAATTTAAAATTCTTACAAGATATCTTTATAACAATAGAAACAATATAATAATAACAGGTACAAATAGTAAATTAAATCGAGGTATTCATTTTATGATAACTTTCAACTTTCCCTCTATTTTTGTGCCTTTAGTGGGCCTAGTATTTCCGGCGATGGCAATGGCTTCTTTATTTCTTTATGTTCAAAAAAACAAGATTGTTTAGATCTGATAGGACTAAATCTCATTTCTTTTTTTTATCTAAGTTAAAAAAAAAATATCTATTTATTTGAGTATGGTATAACATATAACATGGGGTTTCTGCTGAACAGAAATCGAACATACATAAATGAAAGAGTTCTTATACATACAGAAAATGATATATGGGTAAACTGATTCTAGCTATTTTCAACTAGAATAAGGATTGGCGGATGTCTGAAATGAAAAGTCTATGTATTAAAGGGTTCACATCAAAATAGTGCTAGTTGATGAGAGTTATTTCGGAAACAAAAAAAGTAAAGTCAAATTCATTGGGCTATGCTCTCAATTCCAATAAAATGAAATCAGATAAAGTATGAGTTGGCGATCAGAACATATATGGATAGAACTTATAAGGGGGTCTCGAAAAATAAGTAATTTTTCCTGGGCGATTATCCTTTTTTTAGGTTCATTCGGCTTCTTATTGGTTGGAACTTCCAGTTATCTTGGTAAAAATTTGATATCTTTATTTCCGTCTCAACAAATCATTTTTTTTCCGCAAGGGCTCGTAATGTCGTTTTATGGGGTCGCGGGTCTTTTTATTAGCGCCTATTTATGGTGTACAATTTCGTGGAATGTAGGTAGTGGTTATGATCGATTCGATAGAAAAGAAGGAATAGTGTGTATTTTTCGTTGGGGATTTCCCGGAAAAAACCGTCGTGTCTTCCTCCGATTTCTGATAAAAGATATTCAGTCTGTGCGAATAGAAGTTAAAGAGGGTATTTATGCTCGTCGTGTTCTTTATATGGAAATCCGAGGCCAGGGGGCCATTCCCTTGACGCGTACTGATGAGAATTTTACGCCACGAGAAGTTGAACAAAAAGCTGCCGAATTGGCTTATTTTTTGCGTGTCCCAATTGAAGTTTTTTGAGAAATCAAGAATGAATGCTTTATCAGCAGTAAAGAAAAAGTCACGAATCCTCTTTTTTCTCTAACATAACTTAAGTGAAGTTTCTTTAGTTCAGAACACTGATTTGAGCCAAAGCAGACGAAGACGTAATAACCCCAAACGAAACTCTTTTTTGGGTCTTTTATGCATATGGAAATCCCCTCAATTCAGCAACAAAATAAGTAACGAATCGAAATATTGGAATTGATACTTTATATCCAGATGGATCATATCATGTCAATTTT